TAAATCCAATTCTATTATTTAGATTAAGAGAAGTATATAAATTAAGCGAAATTAAAGAAGAAAAAGATTCCATGATAAGCAATCAGATAATTCACGAATCATTTAATCAAATTGCATCTCCGAGTTCGTCAAATTATTCATTGACGGAAAAAAAAACGAAGGATCTCGCTGATAGAACAAGTAAAATTCGAAATCAAATAAAAAGAATCTCAAAAGAGAAAAAAAAAGTAACTCCAAGAATAAATAATCTTAGTCCTAACAAAACAAATTCTAATGCTAAAAGATTCGAAAAATGGCAAATATTAAAAAGAAGAAATGCTCGATTAATCTATAAATTCCCCCCTTTTTTTAAAATTTTCATTGAAAAAATCTACACAGATCTATTTTTATCTATCATTAATATTCCCAGAATAAATACAAAACTTTTTCTTAAAGTAACAAAAAAAATTATTGATAAATCGATTTACAATAATGAAAGAAAACAAGAAAGAATTAATAAAAAAAAGAAAACTCCAATTACATTTATTTCGACTATAAAAAAGCCATTTGATAATATTAGTAATATTAAAGAAAATTCACGTATTTTTTATGACTTATCCTACGTGTCACAAGCATATGTATTTTACAAATTATCACAAATTCAAATTAGGAACTCGGTAAGATCTGTTGTTCAATATCAAAGAATCCCCCCTTTTCTTAAGTCTAAAATAAAGGATTCTTTTGAAAGACAAGGAATGATTCATTCGAAATTAGCAAATAAAAAACTTCCAAGCTATGAAACGAATCAATGGAAAAACTGGTTAAAAGGACATTATCAATACCATTTATCTCAGATCGGATGGTCTAGATTAATACCAGAAAAATGGCGAAATAGAGTTCGCCAGCGTTGTATAGTTAAAAAGGAAAATTTAAGCAAACGGCATTCATATGAAAAAGACCAATTGGTTGGTTCCAAAAAAAAATCGGAAGTATATTTATTATCCAATGAAAAAAGTAATTTTCGAAAAGATTATAGATATAATCTTTTATCATATAAATTTATTAATTATGATAATAAAACGGAATGTTTTTTTTATAGATTTCCCTTTCAAGAAAATAAGAACCAAGAAATTTATTATACTTATAACAGGCCTAAAAAGGCCTTTTTTGATATATTGAGGAACATCCCTATTCAAAATGATCTAGGACAGGTTGATATTCCATATATGGAAAAATCGGCCGATAGAAAAAACTTTGATTGGAAATTTTTCAATTTTTATCTTAGCCAAAAAGCCGATATTGAGACCTGGATCATTATTGATACCAATAGGAATCAAAATACTCAAATTCCTACTAACAATTCTCAAATAATTTCTAAAAAAAATATTTTTTATCTTATGATTCCAGAAACCAATTCACCAAACCCCCACAAAGGATTTTTTGATTGGATGGGAATGAATGAAAAAATACTAAAGCGCCCCATATCGAATCTGGAATTTTGGCTCTTCCCAGAATTTGTGTTACTTTATAAGGCATATAAAACAAAACCTTGGTTTATACCAAGCAAATTACTTCTTTTAAATTTAAATAGTAGTGAAAATAAAAAGATTAATGAAAAGAAAAAGATTAATTTGTTGATAGCCTCGAATAAAAAGCATCGAAATCAAGAAGAAAAAGAACCCATAAGTCAAGGAGATCGTGGATCCGTTCTCTCACAACAAAAAGATATTGAAGATAATTATGCAAGCTTGGACATAAAAAAGGGGAAAAAGAGAAAACAATACAAAAGCAATACAGAAGCAGAACTAGATTTATTCCTGAAACGTTATTTGGTTTTTCAATTGAAATGGTGCACAACTTTAAATCAAAGAATGATCAATAATATCAAGGCATATTGTCTTCTGCTTAGACTGATAGATCCAAAAAAAATGACTATAACCTCCATTCAAAAGAGAGAAATAAATTTGGATAGAATGCCGATTCAAAGTAATTTAACTCTTTCAGAATTAATGAAGAGGGGGGTATTGATTGTAGAACCACTTCGTTTGTCTGGAAAAAAAGATGGACAATTTATTATGTACCAAACCGTAGGTATTTCGTTGCTTCATAAGAGTAAGCATCAAATTAATCAAAAATATCAAGAGCAAAGATATGTTTCTAGGACAAATTTGGATGAAACAATTTCACCACATCAAAGAATAAATGAAAATAGAGACAAAAATCATTTTGATTTACTTGTTCCAGAAAATATTTTCTCGTTTAAACGTCGTAGAAAAGCGAGAATTCTAATTTGTTTCAATTCAAAGAATGAAAATTATACATATAGAAATCCAGTATTTTGGAATAGAAAGAACATAAAAAACAGCAGCCGAGTTTCACATGACAATAATTATCTTGATAGAGAGAAAAATCAATTAATGAAATTAAAGTTCTTTCTTTGGCCTAATTATCGATTAGAAGATTTAGCTTGTATGAATCGTTATTGGTTTGATACCAATAATGGCAGTCGTTTCAGTATGTTAAGAATACATCTGTATCCGCGATTGAAATTCTGTGAATAATACAATTTTTCTATATATACCCTAAACCCTATTTCTATATACCCTATATATAATCTATATTAATCTATATATAATATAGGGTATATGAAAGTAAACAAATATACAGATCACGTACTTTTCTTGTCTCACATCTCATTCTAGTATTCAATATGAAATGAATTATAAATAATATCTCAATTAGTTTTCCAAATGAATCAATAGAAACTTCTTAATTTTAGGTCTAAATTCTTCGATGCAAAAATGTACCAATCTTTTTCTATTCCTATCTAAATCCAATTTCCAATTCGATTGATTGGTTTGAATTCAGAAAGGAGTTATTTGGATTAAATTATTGTATATACCACATCAAAATTAATGGCATTATTATTACTTATACTTATTACTGATCGGTAAAATCCATATCTGTACAAGGGGAAAGGAGAGTTTTTTATGGTAAAAAATTCAGTAATTTCTATTATTTCTCAAAAAGAAAATAAAGAAAATAGAGGGTCTGTTGAATTTCAAGTATTCAGTTTCACCACTAAGATAAGGAGACTTACTTCACATTTGGAATTGCACAAAAAAGACTTTTCATCTCAGAAAGGTTTGCGAAAAATTTTGGGAAAACGTCAACGACTACTAGCCTATTTGTCAAAAAGAAATAGAGGACGCTATAAAGAATTAATTGATGAGTTGGATATTCGAGAAATAAAAACTCGTTAATTTGAAGCATGATATCATTTGACGAGCTTAGTCTTGATGAGCTTAGTCGTTTAAATTTTGATGAATTTCTTTTTACTTTCAGCAATGCATGGAAGACTGACTCGGGAAAAACTTATGATTACACCAACTACAAGAAACGACCTCATGATAGTCAATATGGGCCCTCACCACCCATCAATGCACGGTGTTCTTCGACTAATCGTTACTCTCGACGGTGAAGATGTTATTGACTGTGAACCTATATTGGGTTATTTACATAGAGGAATGGAAAAAATTGCGGAAAATCGAACAATTATACAATATTTGCCTTATGTAACACGTTGGGATTATTTAGCTACTATGTTTACAGAAGCAATAACCGTAAACGGACCTGAACAGCTAGGCAATATTCAAGTACCTAAAAGGGCTAGCTATATTAGAGCTATTATGCTGGAGTTAAGTCGTATCGCTTCCCATTTGTTATGGCTTGGCCCTTTTATGGCAGATATTGGGGCACAGACCCCCTTTTTCTATATTTTGCGAGAACGAGAATTGATATATGACTTATTCGAAGCTGCTACCGGTATGCGCATGATGCATAATTATTTTCGTATCGGAGGAGTCACTGCTGATCTACCTCATGGCTGGATAGATAAATGTTTAGATTTTTGCGATTATTTTTTAACTGGGGTTGCTGAATATCAAAAGCTTATTACACGAAATCCTATTTTTTTAGAACGAGTTGAAGGCGTAGGTATTATTGGCGGAGAAGAAGCATTAAATTGGGGTTTATCGGGGCCAATGCTACGAGCTTCCGGAATACAATGGGATCTTCGTAAAGTTGATCGTTATGAGTGTTATGACGAATTTAATTGGGAGATTCAATGGCAAAAAGAAGGAGATTCATTAGCTCGTTATTTAGTACGAATCGGCGAAATGACAGAATCCATAAAAATTATCCAACAGGCCCTGGAAGGAATTCCAGGGGGGCCCTATGAGAATTTAGAAAGCCGGCGCTTTGATAGAATAAAAGACCCTGAATGGAATGATTTTGAATATCGATTTATTAGTAAAAAACCTTCTCCAACTTTTGAATTATCCAAGCAAGAACTTTATGTAAGAGTCGAAGCACCAAAAGGAGAATTGGGAATTTTTCTGATCGGAGATCAGAGTGTTTTTCCTTGGAGATGGAAAATCCGACCGCCGGGGTTTATCAACTTGCAAATTCTTCCGCAGTTAGTTAAAAGAATGAAATTGGCTGATATTATGACGATACTAGGTAGTGTAGATATCATTATGGGAGAAGTTGATCGTTGAAATGATAATTGATATAACAGAAATAGAAGCTATTCATTCTTTTTTCAGATTGGAATCCTTAAAAGAAGTTTATGGGCTCGTATGGATGCTTGTCCCTATTTTCATTCTTGTATTAGGAATCACACTGGGTGTACTAGTAATTGTTTGGTTAGAAAGAGAAATATCTGCAGAGATACAGCAACGTATTGGACCCGAATATGCAGGTCCTTTGGGAATGCTTCAAGCTTTAGCAGATGGTACAAAACTACTTTTCAAAGAAAATCTTCTTCCGTCTAGAGGAGATACTCGTTTATTCAGTATTGGTCCATCCATAGCAGTCATATCCATTTTACTAAGTTATTCAATAATTCCTTTTAGCTATCGCTTTATTCTAGCTGATCTTAGTATTGGTGTTTTTTTATGGATCGCCGTTTCAAGTCTTGCTCCCGTTGGATTACTTATGTCAGGCTATGGATCAAATAATAAATATTCCTTTTTAGGTGGATTAAGGGCTGCTGCTCAATCAATTAGTTATGAAATACCATTAACTCTATGTGTATTATCAATATCTCTACGTGTGATTCGGTAAGACATAAAAATTCCTCCATTTCTTTTCTTTCTAAGAAGAAAGTTAAATGATTTGAATATCTATTTTTTTATTCATCATTAGGTTGATGAATTAAACCAGATAGTTATATGAGTGAAATAAAACGGCTTATAAATTTGCTGTTAAAGAAATTCAATCTCATTTCCTATGTACAAGAATTAAGTGAAAGTAAACATAAGCAGTCAAGGCTGTTTACCCCAAGATTGGCTGATTAGTCATCATGGCTTGAAGCGGGTTTAAAAGATCAATTGTATGGGTTTTTTTCTATACTATTACCATAGAGGTATTACCCTAATGAGAGATTCAAAAAAAAATAAGTGGATGGTTAGGAAGACCAAGATACACAAAGGATTAGTAATGGAGATTCTTTAAATTATCCAATAGGATATTTTTTTATAGAAAAGTAATTCGAATTGGGGCTTTAAGTTGGTAGAAATGATTAAGAAGTACTCCCCATGATTTCGATCCAGAGTATGTTCCTGTCCACTGATTAAGTAAATAACTATCAAAACGAAGAAATCTTTTACTTTTGATAATACGAATAATGCCTCTTTTTCTGAGAAAGGAGAATAGGAACGAAATAAAATTCTTGTTATGTAATGCAATGTCTAAATGCTTTTTCGTAATCGAAAATGAGAAAAAGATAGGTTGAAATATCTATGTGATATTCCTCTAAAAATTATTTTTTTCATTCAAGGGTAAAGTTTTTAATTAACAAAGAAAAATGAAAATTTTTAAAATATGAGATCAATTCCGAAGCACTTTTTTTTTATTTTATTATAAATCTAGCAGACAGAATTCCATTAGTCTAATTATAGGCCTTAGGATAAGAATTTGATTCTCTATCGATCTTACAAACACATCAACAAATACATCAAGATAAATAAAGTTGAAAGGTTCTTATATTGATTTGTGACCTATGAGGAGCCGTATGAGGTGAAAATCTCATGTACGGTTCTGTAATAGTGACGAGAACAGTGATGTTATTGTCGACTATGATTATCTAACAGTTTAAGTACAGTTGATATAGTTGAAACACAATCAAAATATGGTTTTTGGGGATGGAATTTGTGGCGTCAACCTATAGGGTTTATCATTTTTCTAATTTCTTCTCTAGCCGAGTGTGAGAGATTACCTTTTGATTTACCAGAAGCAGAAGAAGAATTAGTAGCTGGTTATCAAACCGAATATTCAGGTATAAAATTTGGCTTATTTTATGTTGCTTCGTATCTAAATCTACTAGTTTCTTCGTTATTTGTAACAGTTCTTTACTTGGGGGGTTGGAATCTTTCTATTCCAAACCTATTTAGTCCTGAAATTTTTGACATAAATAAAAGAGGGAAAGTTTTTGTAACAATAATAGGTATCTTTATTACACTGGCTAAAACTTATTTGTTCTTGTTTATTTCTATTGCAACAAGATGGACGTTACCAAGACTAAGAATGGACCAACTATTAAATCTTGGATGGAAATTTCTTTTACCTATTTCTTTAGGTAATCTATTATTAACAACTTCGTTCCAGCTTCTTTCACTGTAAAGGAATAGAATATTCTATTCTTCATAACTTGTCTCAAACAAGAGAAAGAAACCAGTAAACTTATTTATAGATATTCAGATATGTTCCCTATGCTAACTCGGTTCTTGAACTCTAGTCAACAAACAATACGAGCTGCCAGGTATATTGGTCAAGGTTTCATGATTACCCTGTCCCACGCGAATCGTTTACCTGTAACTATTCAATACCCCTACGAAAAATTGATTACATCAGAACGTTTCCGAGGTCGAATCCACTTTGAATTTGATAAATGCATTGCTTGTGAAGTATGTGTTCGTGTATGCCCTATAGATCTACCCGTTGTAGATTGGAAATTTCAAACTGATATTCGAAAAAAACGATTACTTAATTACAGTATTGATTTTGGAATTTGTATATTTTGTGGTAATTGTGTTGAGTATTGTCCAACAAATTGTTTATCAATGTCCGAAGAATATGAGCTTTCTACTTATAATCGTCATGAATTGAATTATAATCAAATTGCTTTAGGCCGGTTACCTGTATCAATAATTGAAGATTACACAATTCGAACAATTTCTTCGAATTTATCTCAACTAAACAATGTATAAAACTCTTGATTCGCAAAACATTTAAAAATTCAAAAAAAAAAATAGCTTTTAGATTTTTTTGCAGTTAAAGGAATGAGGTTTTTGCTTGGTCAATACAAAAGAACGGTTGGTTCGTAAGGGTCGTGGCTTGATTTTCATTTAAAATCAATTTTTATTCGAATAATGTAATATTTAATAATATAAAGATAAAGTTTTAACCTTTGCTTTCGAGAATAGATAAAAGTAATCCTGTACTTACATCAATCCAAAT